TTTATCTACTAATAGTGGACAAATTGGCGTATTACCAAATCACGCTCCTATTGCCACAGCAGTAGATATAGGTATTTTGAGAATACGCCTTAACGACCAATGGCTAACGATGGCTCTGATGGGCGGTTTTGCTAGAATAGGTAATAATGAGATCACTGTTTTAGTAAATGATGCAGAGAAAAGTGGTGACATTGATCCACAAGAAGCTCAGCAAACTCTTGAAATAGCGGAAACTGCTTTGAGAAAAGCTGAAGGAAAGAGACAAACAATTGAGGCAAATCTAGCTCTGCGACGGGCTAGGACCCGGGTAGAGGCTATCAATGCGATTTCATAACGAGTGGGTGCGTCCGAATAATCATCGATTTATACACCCTATATTTAATTTATTTAATATTTAATTTATTTGGGTGTTTTGTTTGACTTGATTCTGTCGAGTAAATAAAATCAAGCACAATCAGATTTTGATGCAACGAAAAAGAAATAGAAACGATACAAAATAAATATCATTAAAAGAAAATGGGTATAAAAACTTATTAGATACCACGGACCGCGGTATCTAATAAGTTCTACCTACTATTGGATTTGAACCAATGACTCCCGCCGTATGAAAGCAATACTCTAACCGCTGAGTTAAGTAGGTCATTTATCTTCACAAAGAAAACCAAAAAGGACTCATCCCATCGATGGATTATAAATATCATATTACTTAGAAGCAATACCGATCAATATGATCTTGGATCATGGAATAGTGATCTTGAGAAGATTCATGAGAATATTCATCTTGACAAGAAATTATCTACATAATAAAATATAAATATATATTACAAGCACTAAGGGCTATAGCTCAGTTGGTAGAGCACCTCGTTTACACGCGCGCCGATGTTTTTCAGGGGAGTCCATCATGGAATCAAAAAAATTGATCTTATTGACAAATCGATGTCTTACTCCATAACTTTGAGGGAAGAAGAGAACAATAGCCTGACAAGGGTTCGGTCCGTTTAGGTGCCCAGTTAGGTGCCAAACAGACCCCATCATTGATTTGATATATTGATAAGGTGAATATCCAGTCTATTCAATGCTAGGCTGAGCATAAGGGCCTCAAAAAAATCTCTTTTCGTCCTATGAACTTTAAGGTGTATGAAGTTTCATATTTGATTTTTAAGTAGAGCGATAGAGACTTCATTTCACTTAGGTTAATCTAGGCTATAGGCAGACCTACGTCAAGATAACCCCCCTTGAAAAACTTTGGTAGTGTTCCTGAATCTGAATCCACATAATGACTCAGAGCACATGGAGCCATCTCCTTATTTTTCGGTGAAAAATAAAAATGGCGGACTAGCTGATATTTATATCAGTTAATGAAAGAGCCCAATGCACAAAAAATGCATGTTGGGTCTTTGAAACAGTTCAGATCATTTTGATAATAATAAGTTTGATCTGTTTTACCGAGAAAGTCTACGGTTCGAGTCCGTATAGCCCTAGAGTCCTATAAAATAAAAATGAATATTAAAATACAAAAAATTGTATTATTTTTCATTTGAATTTCCTCGTTATTGTTTTAACTGACTGATTGCTTCATCAAAAGATAATCATTCCTATAAGCCCATTCATGAGGATCATTTAAAGTAGAATATCAAACTAAAAGCAAAAACGCATTTCATTTCAATGGACCCAATCGATCTTTTTCCAGTTGTGGATGAACAAACCAACTTTTGTTCAGTACTCTTCGTAGAAAAATTCATATGGCATTTTCATCGTTTCCTGTCCGAAATCAACCAGTTAATTATACTACCCTTCGTTTGGTATACCCAATTCTATGGAATTTTGTATCATGACCCGAGTCTGGTTAAAAACTCCAACCGAACCCAACCCCAATAAAATCTACCTAACCCAACCCAATCAAATCTAATACTAATAGTAATTTACGTCGGTATTCCGCGCTATTTGTGCACAATATCCAGTTTGAAAAGCGCATATCTTTGCTAATGCTAAGTTTCATTGTAAACATTGTTAACAACGTAAAATAGGCTTTCCTTCGTATAACTTACTTAGACCTAGTCTTCTCTTTCGATATTCAATGAATAGAAAATCCTCCATCGGGATTGGATTCTAATAAAAGGAATACCAAGACCCATATATTCTAAATCTTGAGATGCAAATTCCTATACATTCTATTACATCTGACTACTTGTTCTATTCTAAACCACTAATAAAATAAAAAAGAGACAAATGGACATATTCATAAAAAAAAATGAATATTTAAATATAAATATATTCTATTTATATAAAGATAATCAAATAGAAAAGATCATAGAAATCGATTTCAATTTCGATCAATTTATAATAAATAGAATTCAAAATTCGAAATAAAAAAAAGAGAATTCTATTTAGAATCCCTTTTCTTTAGAGAGAATACTCGGTAAGATTTAGATGAAAACAAGAGAATTTGGATAAGAGCAATAGTTAGTTTTAACTATAACTAAAAAAAATAAAAAGATAT